GTCCATGTAGCTTACAACAAAGCATGACACTGAAGATGTCAAGATGGCTGCTATAAAACACCCATGGACAAAAGACTTAGTCCTAACCTTACTGTTGGTTTTTGCTAAACATATACATGCAAGTATCCGCATTCCAGTGTAAATGCCCTATGCACCCTTTAACCAAGTCGATAGGAGCGGGTATCAGGCACACCCATACAGGTAGCCCAAAACGCCTTGCACTTGCCACGCCCCCACGGGTCCTCAGCAGTAATTAATATTAAGCAATGAGTGTAAACTTGACTTAGTTATAGCAATCTTAAGGGACGGTAAATCCTGTGCCAGCCACCGCGGTCATACAGGAGGCCCAAATCAACTTTATAACGGCGTAAAGAGTGGTCACATGTTATCCAAGTAACTAAGATAAAAAAGCAACTAAGCTGTAATAAGCACAAGATGCCTATAAAATACCAACTACCAAAGAAGATCTTAGGCTAACGATGAATTGAAGCCCACGAAAGCCAGGGCCCAAACTGGGATTAGATACCCCACTATGCCTGGCCCTAAATCTTGATGTCCTGATCAACCTGAACATCCGCCCGAGAACTACGAGCACCAACGCTTAAAACTCTAAGGACTTGGCGGTGTCCCAAACCCACCTAGAGGAGCCTGTTCTATAATCGATAATCCACGATATACCTAACCATTCCTTGCCATTTCAGCCTATATACCGCCGTCGCCAGCCCACCTCCCCTGAAAGTAAAGAAGTGAGCGCAATAGTCTTACCCACTAGCAAGACAGGTCAAGGTATAGCCTATGGAATGGGAGCAATGGGCTACATTTTCTAAGCTAGAACATTACGGCAAAGGGGTATGAAATTGCCCCTAGAAGGCGGATTTAGCAGTAAAGAGAGACAAGCGAGCCCTCTTTAAGCCGGCTCTGGGACACGTACATACCGCCCGTCACCCTCCTCGCAAGCGACCAAACTACATATACCTAATAAGCCATTAAGCTAAAGATGAGGCAAGTCGTAACAAGGTAAGTGTACCGGAAGGTGCACTTAGACCACCAAGACGTAGCTTTAACTAAAGCATTCAGCTTACACCTGAAAGATATCTGGTAATGTCAGATCGTCTTGATGCCAAATTCTAGCCCAACATACATTGACCTGGAATAACAAAGCTACTCAACACAACTAAATTAAAGCATTTTCTAGTCTTAGTATAGGCGATAGAAAAGACACCTACTTGGAGCGATAGAGATCACGTACCGTAAGGGAAAGTTGAAATAACAGTGAAATAAGTAAAGCTAAAAACAGCAAAGATCAACCCTTGTACCTTTTGCATCATGGTCTAGCAAGAAAAACCAAGCAAAATGAATTTAAGTTTGCCATCCCGAAACCCAAGCGAGCTACTTACGAGCAGCTATTATTGAGCGAACCCGTCTCTGTTGCAAAAGAGTGGGATGACTTGTTAGTAGAGGTGAAAAGCCAATCGAGCTGGGTGATAGCTGGTTGCCTGTGAAACGAATCTAAGTTCACTCTTAATTCTTCTCCAAGGAAAACTCACAAACCCTAATGAAGCGAATTAAGGGATATTTAAAGGGGGTACAGCTCCTTTAAAAAAGAATACAATCTCTACGAGCGGATAAATATCTAAACTAGGAACTTAATTGTGGGCCCTCAAGCAGCCATCAACAAAGAGTGCGTTAAAGCTCCCTGCACAAAAAATATAAAAACTTTATGACTCCCTCATCATTAACAGGCTATCCTATATGTAAATAGGAGAATTAATGCTAGAATGAGTAACCAGGGTTCCTCCCTCTTCGACGCAAGCTTACATCTGTACATTATTAACAAATCACCAATATACGACAAATCAAACAAGCAGAGTATCAAGCATATTGTTAACCCGACAGAGGAGCGTCTACTAAGAAAGATTAAAACCTGTAAAAGGAACTAGGCAAACCCGTCAAGGCCCGACTGTTTACCAAAAACATAGCCTTCAGCCAAACCAAGACAAGTATTGAAGGTGACGCCTGCCCAGTGACTGAGTGTTTAACGGCCGCGGTATCCTAACCGTGCAAAGGTAGCGCAATCAATTGCCTCATAAATCGAGGCTAGTATGAATGGCTAAACGAGGTCTTAACTGTCTCTTACAGGCAATCGGTGAAATTGATCTTCCTGTGCAAAAGCAGGGATAAACACATAAGACGAGAAGACCCTGTGGAACTTTAAAATCAACAACCACCCTAAAACGCATTCACGCCCACTGGGCTCACGAACCTACAAAGGAGATGGTCTGTATTTTTCGGTTGGGGCGACCTTGGAGAAAAACAAATCCTCCAAATATTGGACCATAACTCTAGACTAAGAGCTACTACTCGAAGTGCTAATAGCAACCAGACCCAATACAATTGATCAATGGACCAAGCTACCCCAGGGATAACAGCGCAATCTCCTCCGAGAGTCCGTATCGACGGGGAGGTTTACGACCTCGATGTTGGATCAGGACATCCTAGTGGTGCAGCAGCTACTAAGGGTTCGTTTGTTCAACGATTAAAGTCCTACGTGATCTGAGTTCAGACCGGAGTAATCCAGGTCGGTTTCTATCTATGATGAACTCTTCCCAGTACGAAAGGATAGGAAAAGTGAGGCCAATACCACAAGCAAGCCTTCGCCTTAAGTAATGAATCCAACTAAATTACGAAAGGCTATCACACCCAACCACGTCCTAGAAAAGGACCAGCTAGCGTAGCAGAGCTCGGCAAATGCAAAAGGCTTAAGTCCTTTAGATCAGAGGTTCAAATCCTCTCCCTAGCTTAATCCCCATCAATGACCAACTACCCAATACTAATCAACCTGATTATAATACTCTCCTACGCCATCCCTATCCTAGTTGCCGTAGCCTTCCTAACATTAGTAGAACGAAAAATCCTAAGTTACATACAAAACCGAAAAGGCCCTAACATTGTAGGACCATACGGACTGCTACAACCCCTGGCAGACGGAGTTAAACTATTCATTAAAGAACCCATTCGACCCTCAACATCCTCTCCCATCCTATTCACAATCACCCCAATTTTGGCCCTCCTCCTAGCAATTTCTATCTGAATACCACTCCCTATTCCGTTCCCCCTTGCAGACCTTAATCTAGGACTATTATTCCTACTAACAATATCAAGCCTAGCAGTATACTCAATTCTATGATCAGGATGAGCCTCCAACTCCAAATACGCTTTAATTGGAGCATTACGAGCAGTAGCCCAAACTATCTCATATGAAGTTACCCTAGCAATCATTCTACTATCTATCATCCTCCTAACAGGAGGATATACGCTAGGCACACTAGCTACCGCTCAAGAACCCCTATATCTAATCTTCTCATGCTGACCACTTGCTATAATATGATATGTCTCTACTCTTGCCGAAACAAATCGCGCCCCCTTTGACCTAACAGAAGGGGAATCAGAACTAGTATCAGGATTTAACGTAGAATATTCAGCGGGTCCATTTGCCCTGTTCTTTCTGGCTGAATATGCTAACATCATACTGATAAATACACTAACTACCATTCTATTTTTTAACCCTAGCATGCTAAATCCACCACAAGAACTATTCCCAATGATCCTAGCTACAAAAGTACTTCTGCTATCAGCAGGATTCCTATGAATTCGTGCTTCCTACCCACGGTTCCGATACGACCAACTAATGCACCTACTATGAAAAAACTTCCTCCCACTTACACTCGCTCTGTGCTTATGACATACTAGCATACCAATCTGCTACGCAGGCCTACCCCCATACCTAAGACCAACGGAAATGTGCCTGAATATCCATAAGGGCCACTATGATAAAGTGGACATAGAGGTGTACCAGTCCTCTCATTTCCTAAAAGCTTAGAAAAGCAGGAATTGAACCCGCACAGAAGGGATCAAAACCCTCCATACTTCCATTATATTATTTCCTAGTAGGGTCAGCTAAACAAGCTATCGGGCCCATACCCCGAAAATGATGGTTAAACTCCTTCCCCTACTAATGAACCCCCAGGCAAAAGTAATTTTCATCATTAGCTTACTTCTAGGGACAACCATTACAATTTCAAGCAATCACTGAGTCATGGCCTGAACTGGGCTCGAAATCAACACCTTAGCTGTACTACCCCTAATCTCAAAGTCACACCACCCTCGAGCTATTGAAGCCGCAACCAAATACTTTCTAACACAATCAGCTGCCTCTGCCTTAGTTTTATTCGCCAGCATAACCAATGCATGACATACTGGACAATGAGACATCACCCAACTCACCCACCCAGTATCTTCCTCAATTATAACTGCAGCTATTTCAATAAAACTAGGACTAGTACCATTCCACTTCTGATTTCCAGAAGTCCTTCAAGGCTCTTCCTTAACCACCGGACTCCTACTATCAACAATCATAAAATTCCCACCATTCACACTACTCCTAATAACCTCACAATCACTAAACTCCTCCCTACTGACCACCATAGCCATCCTATCAGTAGCTATTGGAGGATGAACAGGATTAAACCAAACACAAACCCGAAAAATCATAGCCTTCTCCTCTATCTCACACCTAGGATGAATGGCTATCATCATCACATACAGCCCCAAACTAGCACTACTAAACTTCTACCTATACATTATAATTACTGCAGCCGTATTCCTGACTCTAAACACAGTAAAAGCACTCAAACTATCGACACTGATGACCTCATGAACAAAAACACCATCATTAAATGCGATCCTCCTACTAACTCTGCTATCTTTAGCCGGCCTCCCCCCTCTAACAGGCTTCCTCCCAAAATGACTCATTATTCAAGAACTAACAAAACAGGACATAGCCCCGGCGGCGGTTGCAATTTCACTGCTATCCCTATTAGGACTATTCTTCTACCTACGGCTAGCATACTGCTCTACAATCACACTACCCCCTCACACTACAAACCACATAAAATCATGACATAGCAACAAACCTGTCAACACCTCAATTGCCACCCTAACTACTATATCCCTACTACTCCTGCCCATTACACCTGTAATCTCCACCATCACCTAGGAAACTTAGGATTACCTAAACCGAAGGCCTTCAAAGCCTTAAACAAGAGTGGAACCCTCTTAGTTTCTGTTAAAACCCGCAGGACTTTACCCTGCATCTCCTGAATGCAACTCAAATGCTTTAATTAAGCTAGGGCTTTACACCTTTCTAGACAGATGGGCTTCGATCCCACGACACTATAGTTAACAGCTACATGCCCAAACCAACAGGCTTCTGCCTAACAGGCCCAGGTACACGATTAATGCACATCAATGAGCTTGCAACTCACCATGAATTTCACTACAAGGCCGATAAGAAGAGGAATCAAACCTCTGTAAAAAGGACTACAGCCTAACGCTTACACACTCAGCCATCTTACCTATGACCTTCATCAACCGATGACTATTCTCAACCAACCACAAAGACATTGGCACTCTATACCTAATTTTCGGAGCATGAGCCGGAATAGTTGGTACTGCCCTGAGTCTTCTCATCCGAGCAGAACTAGGACAACCAGGAGCTCTCCTAGGAGATGACCAAATCTACAATGTAGTAGTTACAGCCCATGCTTTCGTAATGATTTTCTTCATAGTTATGCCTATTATAATCGGAGGATTTGGAAACTGACTAGTCCCCCTAATAATCGGTGCCCCAGACATAGCATTCCCTCGAATAAACAATATAAGCTTCTGACTCCTACCACCATCATTCCTCCTACTCCTAGCTTCATCTACTGTAGAAGCAGGAGCAGGAACAGGATGAACTGTATACCCCCCACTAGCAGGCAACCTGGCCCATGCCGGAGCTTCAGTGGACCTAGCCATCTTCTCCCTACATTTAGCCGGAATTTCTTCTATTCTAGGAGCAATCAACTTTATTACAACAGCAATTAACATAAAACCACCTGCCCTGTCACAATACCAAACCCCTCTATTTGTGTGATCCGTACTAATCACCGCAGTACTACTCCTGCTTTCCCTACCAGTTCTTGCTGCCGGTATCACAATGCTTCTCACAGACCGAAACCTAAACACCACATTCTTCGATCCAGCAGGAGGTGGTGACCCAGTACTATACCAACACCTCTTCTGATTCTTTGGTCATCCAGAAGTGTATATCCTTATCCTCCCAGGATTCGGAATTATTTCACACGTAGTAGCATACTACTCAGGAAAAAAAGAACCATTCGGATATATAGGAATAGTATGAGCTATACTATCCATTGGGTTCCTGGGATTTATCGTTTGAGCACACCACATATTCACAGTAGGAATAGACGTAGACACTCGAGCATACTTCACATCAGCTACAATAATCATCGCTATCCCAACTGGCATCAAAGTATTTAGCTGACTAGCCACACTGCATGGAGGCACAATCAAATGAGATCCCCCTATACTATGAGCCCTTGGATTTATCTTCCTATTCACTATCGGTGGTCTAACAGGGATCGTACTAGCAAACTCCTCACTAGACATTGCTCTGCATGACACCTACTATGTAGTAGCCCACTTCCACTACGTACTATCAATAGGAGCAGTATTTGCAATTCTAGCAGGATTCACCCACTGATTCCCACTATTCACCGGATATACCCTACATTCCACATGAGCCAAAATCCACTTCGCAGTAATATTCGTAGGAGTAAACCTCACATTCTTCCCACAACACTTCCTAGGACTAGCTGGAATACCACGACGATATTCAGACTACCCAGACGCCTACACACTGTGAAACACAATCTCATCAGTAGGATCACTAATCTCCCTAACAGCCGTAATCATACTAGTATTCATCATTTGAGAAGCCTTCGCATCTAAACGTAAAGTCCTACAACCAGAACTCATCAGCACAAATGTAGAATGAATTCACGGTTGCCCACCTCCATACCACACCTTCGAAGAACCAGCCTTTGTCCAAGTACAAGAAAGGAAGGAATCGAACCCTCATATGTTGGTTTCAAGCCAACCGCATATATACCACTTATGCTTCTTTCTCATAGAGACGTTAGTAAAACGATTACATAGCCTTGTCAAGGCTAAATTGCAAGTGAAAACCCTGCACATCTCAACACCTAAACATGGCCAACCACTCACAACTCGGTTTCCAAGATGCTTCCTCTCCTATCATAGAAGAACTAGTAGAATTCCACGACCACGCCCTAATAACTGCCCTAGCTATTTGCACCCTAGTGCTATACCTACTAACCGTTATACTCACTGAAAAACTATCATCCAGCACAGTCGACGCACAAGAAATCGAACTTGTCTGAACAATTCTACCCGCCATTGTCCTAATTATGCTTGCTCTACCATCCCTACAAATCCTATACATGATGGACGAAATCAATGAACCAGACCTAACCCTAAAAGCTATCGGCCATCAATGATACTGAACCTACGAATATACAGACCTCAAAAACCTCACATTTGACTCCTACATAACACCAACTGCAGACTTACCACTAGGACACTTCCGCCTTTTAGAAGTAGACCATCGAGTAGTCGTTCCCATAGAATCACTAGTACGAGTGATCGTTACCGCCGACGACGTCTTACATTCATGAGCCGTACCAAGCCTAGGAGTTAAAACCGACGCAATTCCAGGACGACTCAACCAAACTTCATTTACAGCCACCCGACCTGGAGTGTTCTACGGACAATGCTCAGAAATCTGCGGAGCTAACCACAGCTTCATACCTATTGTAGTAGAATCTGCCCCCGTAGCCAACTTTGAAAACTGATCCTCTATAATAGCATCCTAATCATTAAGAAGCTATGAAACAGCACTAGCCTTTTAAGCTAGAGAAAGGGGGACATGCCCCCCCCTTAATGATATGCCTCAACTAAACCCAAACCCATGATTTTTTATCATAGCAATCTCATGACTGACCTTCTCCATGCTCATCCAACCAAAACTCCTGTCATTCATTACCATAAACCCACCATCTAGCAAACCCCAAATAACTACAAGTACCACTCCCTGAAACTGACCATGAACCTAAGTTTCTTCGATCAATTCTCAAGTCCATCGCTATTAGGAATCCCCCTGATTCTAATCGCCATAACACTCCCAGCCCTCCTACTACCATCCCCAAATAACCGATGAATCTCTGATCGACTATCAACTCTACAGTCATGACTCATTAACCTAATCACAAAACAACTGATAACACCACTGAACAAAAAAGGACATAAATGAGCCCTAATTCTGACATCACTAATAATATTCTTACTACTAACTAACCTACTAGGATTACTACCATACACATTTACCCCAACCACCCAACTATCCATAAACCTAGCCCTAGCCTTTCCACTATGACTTGCTACCCTACTAACAGGACTACGAAACCAACCATCAATCTCCCTAGGACATCTACTACCAGAAGGTACCCCAACTCCACTAATCCCAGCCCTAATCATAATCGAAACAACCAGCCTCCTCATTCGACCATTAGCCCTGGGGGTACGACTAACAGCCAACCTAACAGCAGGACACCTACTAATCCAACTAATCTCAACGGCTACAATTGCCCTACTAACAACTATACCCATAGTCTCCCTGCTAACTCTACTAGTTCTATTTCTACTAACCATCCTAGAAGTGGCAGTAGCAATAATCCAAGCCTACGTATTCGTCCTACTACTAAGCCTGTACCTTCAAGAAAACATCTAAAACCCCAATGACACACCAAGCACATTCTTATCATATAGTAGATCCCAGCCCATGACCTATTTTTGGAGCCGCCGCCGCCCTCTTAACCACATCAGGTCTAACCATGTGATTCCATTATAACTCCCCATACCTACTCATTATAGGACTAACCCTAACCGCCCTAGTTATGCTACAATGATGACGAGACATTGTACGAGAAAGCACATTCCAAGGACATCACACACCAACAGTCCAAAAAGGACTTCGATACGGAATAGTCCTGTTCATCACATCAGAAGCATTCTTTTTCCTAGGGTTTTTCTGAGCATTCTTCCATTCCAGCTTAGCCCCTACTCCAGAATTAGGAGGACAATGACCGCCAGTAGGAATCCAACCACTAAATCCAATAGACGTACCGCTCCTAAACACCGCCATCCTACTCGCATCAGGAGTAACCGTCACATGAACCCACCACAGCATTATAGAAGCTAACCGCAAACAAGCAATCCATGCTCTCACTCTAACAGTTCTACTCGGATTCTACTTCACTGCCCTACAAGCCATAGAATACTATGAAGCCCCATTTTCAATCGCCGACGGAGTATACGGCTCAACTTTCTTCGTTGCCACTGGATTCCACGGACTGCACGTAATCATTGGCTCAACATTCCTACTAGTATGCCTTCTACGCCTAATCAAATACCACTTCACACCAAACCACCATTTTGGGTTTGAAGCAGCAGCATGATACTGACATTTCGTAGATGTAGTTTGACTATTCCTATACATCACCATCTACTGATGAGGATCTTACTCTTCTAGTATATAAATTACAATCGACTTCCAATCCTTAGAATCTGGTTCAACCCCAGAGAAGAGTAATGAATATAGTCCTATTCATAATCACCTCATCCCTAATCCTAAGCATCACCCTAACCATGCTAAACCTATGACTAGCCCAAACCAACCCAGACCCAGAAAAACTATCCCCTTACGAATGTGGTTTTGACCCACTAGGATCAGCCCGACTGCCATTTTCAATTCGATTCTTCCTAGTAGCCATTCTATTCCTCCTATTTGACCTAGAAATCGCCCTACTTCTACCTCTCCCATGAGCCATTCAACTACAAAACCCCACAATAACACTTACATGAGCCTCAACATTAATCCTACTCCTCACTTTAGGATTAATCTACGAATGACTCCAAGGAGGACTAGAATGGGCCGAATAACAGAAAGTTAGTCTAACCAAGACAGTTGATTTCGACTCAACAGATTATAGCTCGCACACTATAACTTTCTTGATGTCTTCACTACACCTAAGCTTTTACTCAGCCTTCACTCTAAGCAGCCTAGGCCTAGCTTTTCATCGAACGCACCTAATTTCGGCCTTACTATGCTTAGAAGGAATAATACTCTCTATATACGTAGGCCTAACCATGTGACCCATCCAAACTCAAACACCATCCTCAACAATCCTACCCATTCTAATACTATCATTCTCCGCCTGCGAAGCAGGTACTGGGCTAGCCCTGCTAGTCGCCTCTACCCGGACCCACGGATCCGACCACCTACACAACTTCAACCTACTACAATGCTAAAAATCATAATCCCCACTATTATACTACTGCCCTTAACCCTACTATCCCCTAACAAGTACCTATGAACTAACACCACAACACATAGCTTACTAATCGCTACAATTAGCCTTCAATGATTAGTACCAACATACTACCCTAGCAAGGGCTTAACTCCCTGAACATCCATTGACCAAATCTCCTCCCCTCTACTAGTTCTATCCTGCTGATTACTTCCCCTCATAATCATAGCAAGCCAAAACCACCTAGAACAAGAACCCATTTCCCGAAAACGAATTTTCATTTCAACAATAATCCTAGTACAACCATTCATCCTCCTAGCCTTCTCATCTTCAGAACTAATACTATTCTACATCGCATTTGAAGCCACCCTCATCCCAACCTTAATCCTAATCACACGATGAGGAAACCAACCAGAACGATTAAATGCCGGAATCTACCTGTTATTTTACACACTCGCCAGCTCACTTCCCCTACTAATTACCATCATAAACCTTCATAACCAAATCGGTACATTATACCTACCAATACTAAAACTATCTCACCCCACAATAAACACCTCCTGAACAGGCCTAATATCAAGCCTAGCCCTACTACTAGCATTCATAGTAAAATCCCCCCTTTATGGACTTCACCTCTGACTGCCAAAAGCCCACGTAGAGGCCCCAATTGCTGGCTCAATACTACTAGCCGCCCTACTATTAAAACTCGGAGGATATGGCATCATCCGAGTCACTATACTTGTAAACCCATCACTGAATAACCTGTACTACCCATTTATCACCCTAGCACTATGAGGAGCATTAATAACTAGTGCCATTTGCCTACGACAAATTGACCTAAAGTCATTAATCGCTTATTCCTCTGTAAGCCATATAGGCCTAGTAGTAGCTGCAACTATAATCCAAACCCAATGAGCAATCTCAGGAGCAATAATTATAATAATCTCTCACGGCCTAACTTCCTCAATACTATTCTGCCTAGCCAACACAAACTACGAACGAACACACAGCCGAATCCTACTACTTACACGAGGCCTTCAACCACTCCTACCACTAATAAGCATTTGATGATTACTAGCTAACCTAACAAACATAGCACTTCCCCCAACAACCAACCTCATAGCAGAACTAACCATTATAATCGCCCTATTTAACTGATCTTCCCTAACCCTCATTCTAACAGGGACTGCAATCTTACTAACCGCCTCATACACCCTATATATACTAACAATCACCCAACGAGGCACTCTCCCTTCCCACATCACAAGCATTCAAAACTCATCCACACGAGAACATCTCCTTATAGCCCTACACATAATCCCTATAATCCTCCTAATCTTCAAACCCGAGCTTATCTCAGGAACTCCAATATGCAAGTATAGTTTTAACCAAAACATTAGACTGTGATTCTAAAAATAGAAGTTAAACTCTTCTTACCTGCCGAGGGGAAGGTCCGACCAACAGGAACTGCTAACTCCTGCATCTGAGCCTAAAACCTCAGTCCCCTTACTTTCAAAGGATAACAGTAATCCAGTGGTCTTAGGAGCCATTCATCTTGGTGCAAATCCAAGTGAAAGTAATGGACCAACTACTAGTCCTAAATACATTTATACTACTCACCCTAGCAATCCTATCCACCCCAATTATCCTCCCACTTCTGTCGAAAAGCCTAAAAAACACCCCAACCACCATCGTAAATACTATCAAAACCTCCTTCCTAATCAGCCTAATCCCAATAACCATTCATATTCACTCAGGAACAGAAAGCCTCACTTTCCTCTGAGAATGAAAATTCATCATAAACTTTAAAATCCCTGTAAGCCTAAAAATAGACTTCTACTCCCTCATATTTTTCCCAATTGCCCTATTTGTCTCCTGATCAATCCTACAATTCGCAACCTGATACATAGCCTCAGACCCACACATTACAAAATTCTTCATCTACCTCCTATTCTTCCTAATTGCTATACTTATCCTAATCGTCTCCAACAACATATTCATGCTATTCATCGGGTGAGAGGGAGTAGGAATCATATCATTCCTCCTAATCAGCTGATGACACGGACGAGCAGAAGCCAATACCGCTGCCCTACAAGCCGTACTATACAATCGCGTAGGAGACGTAGGGCTCATCCTATGTATAGCATGACTAGCTACTTCCATAAACACCTGAGAAATCCACCAAGCAATTTCCCCCAACCAAACTCCCACACTTCCACTCCTAGGCCTAATCCTAGCCGCAGCAGGCAAATCCGCCCAATTTGGCCTACATCCTTGACTGCCCGCCGCCATAGAGGGCCCAACCCCTGTATCCGCCCTACTCCACTCCAGCACAATAGTAGTAGCAGGGATCTTCCTACTAATCCGAACCCACCCACTATTTAACAACAACCCCACTGCCTTATCTCTGTGCTTGTGCCTTGGAGCCATCTCCACACTATTCGCAGCCACCTGCGCTCTAACCCAAAACGACATTAAAAAAATTATTGCTTTTTCCACATCAAGTCAACTAGGCCTAATAATAGTCACCATTGGACTTAACCTCCCACAACTAGCCTTCCTACATATCTCAACCCACGCATTCTTCAAGGCAATATTGTTCCTATGCTCCGGCTCTATCATCCACAGCCTAAATGGAGAACAAGACATTCGAAAAATAGGAGGACTGCAAAAAATACTACCAACAACCACTTCATGCCTGACTATCGGTAACCTAGCCCTAATAGGAATACCGTTCCTGGCAGGATTCTACTCAAAAGACCAAATCATTGAAAGCCTAAGCACATCATACCTAAATGCCTGAGCCCTAACCCTCACACTCCTAGCAACATCATTCACTGCGGTATACACTCTCCGAATAACCCTACTAGTACAGACAGGATTCGTACGAATCCCTTCACTAACCAATGTAAACGAAAACAATCCTGCAATCACATCCCCCATCACCCGACTCGCCCTAGGAAGCATCATAGCGGGTTTCCTAATCACCTCATACATCCTACCTACAAAAACTCCACCCACAACAATACCACTATCCATCAAAATTACGGCTATCGTGGTCACAGTCCTAGGCCTGATCATAGCCCTAGAACTGTCCAAAATAACCCAAACCCTAATTCGACCCAAACAAAACTATATATCAAACTTCTCTGCATCATTAGGATACTTCAATCCACTAACACACCGACTCAGCACAACCTACCTCCTCGGCGGGGGCCAAAAAATTTCCTCCCACCTAGTAGATCTCTCCTGATTCAAAATAATAGGACCAGAAGGACTAGCTACCCTTCAATTAATAGCTGCAAAAACCTCTACCATACTACATACCGGTCTAATCAAAACATACCTAGGAGTATTCGCCCTATCCATCTTCCTCATAATCATATCCAACTACAGAAAACCCCTAATGGCTCTCAATCCACGTAAAAACCACCCCCTAATAAAAATCATCAACAACGCCCTAATCGATCTTCCTACCCCATCAAATATTTCAGCCTGATGAAACTTCGGATCCTTACTAGGTATTTGTCTCATCACTCAAATTGTCACAGGACTCCTGCTAGCCATACACTACACAGCAGACACTACCCTAGCTTTCACCTCAGTAGCTCACACATGCCGAAACGTACAATTCGGATGACTAATCCGAAACCTACACGCAAACGGAGCTTCCTTCTTCTTCATCTGCATCTACCTACACATTGGACGAGGACTCTACTACGGCTCATACCTGAATAAAGAGACTTGAAACATTGGCATTATCATCCTTCTAACCTTAATAGCAACTGCCTTTGTAGGATATGTCCTACCATGAGGACAAATATCATTCTGAGGAGCTACAGTAATCACTAACCTATTCTCAGCAATCCCATACATTGGACAAACATTAGTAGAATGAGCTTGAGGTGGATTCTCAGTAGACAATCCCACACTAACTCGATTCTTCGCCCTACACTTCCTCCTACCATTCGTCATTGTAGGCCTAACATTAGTCCATCTCACCTTCCTACACGAAACAGGATCAAACAACCCTCTAGGAATCCCATCAGACTGTGACAAAATCCCATTCCACCCATACTACACAGTCAAAGATATCCTAGGATTTGCACTAATACTTATCCCATTCATCACTCTAGCTCTATTCTCCCCAAACCTCCTAGGAGACCCAGAAAATTTCACGCCCGCCAACCCACTAGCCACACCTCCCCACATCAAACCCGAATGATACTTCCTATTTGCATACGCCATCCTACGATCAATCCCAAACAAACTAGGAGGAGTGCTAGCCCTAGCTGCCTCCATCCTAGTACTATTCCTAATACCACTCCTACACAAATCCAAACAACGCTCAATAACCTTCCGACCCCTATCACAAATTCTATTCTGAACCTTAGTGGCTGATCTACTCATTCTCACATGAATCGGGAGCCAACCAGTTGAACACCCATTCATCATCATCGGACAACTAGCCTCACTAGCCTACTTCACAATCATCCTAGTCCTATTCCCAATCGCAGGAATTCTAGAAAACAAAATACTAAAAATCTAATAAACTCTAATAGTTTATAAAAACATTGGTCTTGTAAGCCAAAGATTGAAGATTACGCCCCTTCTTAGAGTTAAACCACTATCAGAAAGAAAGGAGTCGAACCTTTATCACCAACCCCCAAAGCTGGTATTTTCAACTAAACTACTCTCTGACACCCCTAAACCGCCCGAATAGCCCCCCGAGATAACCCCCGCACGAGCTCCAATACCACAAATAAAGTTAGTAATAAAGCTCACCCAGCAATTAAAAACTGACCCGCCCCCCGCGAATAAAATATAGCCACCCCCTCAAAATCTAACCGCATGGAAGACAGACCCGTACTGTTAACCGTCCCCTCCCCCACAAACACCTCAAAAGACCCTACCAATACAACTCCCACAATAACAACCAACACCATCCCAAAAGCATAACCAACGACCCGTCAATCCACCCAAGACTCTGGATGAAGATCGGCCGCTAACGACACTGAATAAACAAACACTACCAACATCCCCCCTAAATAAACCATTACCAGTACCAAAGACACAAAAGACATTCCCAAACTTACCAATCATCCACACCCAGCAATGGAAGCCACAACCAGACCCACCACCCCATAATAGGGAGACGGATTGGATGCCACTGCTAACCCCCCTAAAGCAAAGCATAAACTTATAAATAAAACAAAATTTATCATAAGTTCCTGCTTGGCCCTTACCCAAGATCTATGGCTTGAAAAGCCATCGTTATAATAATTTAACTACAGGAACCTTTCCCTACCCCCCCCTAACCCCCCCCATCATGTTTTCTCATGATCTTTAGCTATGTATTNCTTTGCATACAATTATCGTACCCATCATACATCTCACCAATGTAGGATATTCCACATAACCAGTAATGCCAGTCCTAACAAAACCCAAATATTATCTCCTATGACAACCCATATCGGACAGTTAACCCTCCAGGCACATTCCTATTTCAGGTACAACAAGCCCAAGTGATCCTACCTACAGAACACACACAAGCGTTACCCCAGATCGAGACAGTATTCCTACAACCCCAAACTCTCCTTCCATACGAGGAATATCCTAGCACATTAATGAACCCTCTAGTCCATGAACTTCGCCCACCCCCTAGGCCAGAATGCCCGTCCAACAGCCTTCAAGTACTCACAAGCCAGAGAACCTGGTTATCTATTAATCGTAAACCTCACGAGAACCGAGCTACTCAACGTAAGTGCTACCCTCAGCGACCAGCTTCAGGCCCATACTTTCCCCCTACACCCTCGCCCAACTTGCTCTTTTGCGCCTCTGGTTCCTATTTCAGGGCCATAACCTGCTCCATTCCTTCCTTCTTGCTCTTCACAGATACAAGTGGTCGGTTGAATACTCCTCCCTTTGCCTCGTTATCGCGGCATCCGACCTCTCCTACACTTGTTTTCTTTTTGGGGTCTCTTCAATAAGCCCTTCAAGTGCGTAGCAGGAGATATCTTCCTCTTGACATGTCCATCACATGACCGTCGAGCGGCTGGATTGCCCGTAATGTCCAGAATGTCATGGTTTAATGGATAACCTGTCGCAGACTGACACTGATGCACTTTGACCCCATTCATGGAGGATCCCCCAGCTACCTATAGGGTATGCAGATAATGTCATGGTTGGCGGACATATTTTTTTTTTACCCAGTTTCTAGGAACTGTTACTTAAAACCCCAATTTTTACCCTTTTTTTTTATCGTTCATTTTTATTTTGTTAATTTAACAAAACAAAAAACAAGATAAGCCTAGAACATAAACACTCTATCATCGATCAATTAATGACATAACTTTTCCCCTATCTTTCCCCTATTCACAAACCCAATACATCGATATTTTAATCGTTATTTTTATATTTAATTTAACAAACAATTAAATGAAACTCCCTAGACATTCACCTATACAAACCAATACAAATTATATAACAAACACCTACAATTTAACCCAAAATAATTATTTCAATATAAAAAAACAATAAAAAAACAAAATTCAAACCAACT